CGCAGGGAAAAATCCGCAAGCAGGAGAACTGTACTAACCTGCCGCCGGTTACTTTATCAGGGCTCCGCAGGAGAAGAAAGAAGGTCCGGGTCCAATTTCTAATGAAGCGAAGGTCCCCCTTACTCCCTATTCTCTCTTAAAGCTTTATAAAGCTCTAAGAGAAAGGGTTGGTTAAGAACTATTGACTGTAAACGATAGCAGTTACAGTCACTCAATGGATATGCTCGCCTTTGGAATGAAGATGGATGAACAGGCACTTGAGCCTGGAACTGATGAAATTCGGGGAAAACATGGAACCGGTCACTATACCGGGGGGGCGAGACATGACCGCGACTTAAGATTCAAGTACCGTTGAAAAGACTAAAGGAACGGGGGAATGACTACCTGTAATAAAGCACAGGCTAATACGAGCCGACCAGAAGAAGCAAGGCTTTAGATTACCAGATCCTGGACACAATCTTCCTAGAGATGGAGAGCCCCTGCCTTTTCTAGCCTCTCCTTCTTGCTTGCTTACCTAGCTCTTGTCTTAGTGACTCTTCCTCTTTTCTAGGTTTTTCTGAGTGTGAAAACGGTAGATTTTTCATTTGCCAATGAATTGGATCCGCCTCGATTCGATCAATAATGGGATTCTTGGCTAGAGAAAGGTTCTGTGACATGGACGCCCAGCCCAACTCGGTCGGTCGGTTGGCCCACCTAAGATATTAAAAAATTCTCGATCGATTTGATCAAATTTGAAAAAGTCTTTCTCACTATTCAGAACAGTGGAGCTTTCGATCAAGATGTTCTCGCCTCCCCCGTTTGGGCTCTCGCTCGAATCGGAACCTTTATGCGTTGGTAGGCTTTCGACTCAATCTAATAGCCTACCTATCGGGCGCCAATAAAAGAGAAAGTTTGCGCATGGGCTCATTATCTGATGCAGAACCGATGCGAGAGGGAGAATCAATATGGGAGAAGCGGGGATTGAGAGCTTTCAAGAACCAGTGGAAAGGAAAGACTTGTTCCCTGCATTCCTTTCTTTCCAAAGATAGTCATTAGTGCTAGGGCATAAAAGCTTTGATTGAATGAACGCCACCTTGGTTGTATTGTTTTCAAACAAATCCAATGTTGGGCCAAGCGTTGCCAGCCGGTAATAGCCGAAGGCAAAAAAGGGGGAGATAGAGAAGAGGAGATTCAGAATAGTCACTCCACTCCATGGATAGTGCACACAGATTCTTCTTTCATTTGCAATTCCTTTCGGGTCGGAAACGTGGGCTGCTGGTGGGGCTGTGCCCCTTCTCCCTCTTCTTCCGCTTTACAACCGGAATAAGGAACCTTAGAATTCACCCCGATGAAAAAATGGGATTTGAGAGGCTAGCGAATCGGAATTGTATGGAATGTCCTACTCCTGCCCGAGCTTTCCGATCAACCAATCCCCTATTTCAGGGACATCTGTGTTAGGTAGGCCCAGGGATCACTGATTAGTCGAATGAGCCCATCCCTCTGGCCTATCATTTGTTGGTCGATCCGGCTGGCGGCTCCTGCGTCTCTATGGGGCCCCTTTATACTAGTTTGCTGCTAGGAGTCCCTCTAGTCGAATCCATAATCCATAGAAGTCCCAATAGAAGTTTACTGACATGGCTCTTCCATCGACGATCTACTGCTCCCTCTTAGTTGCAGATGCCCATGCTTTGATTCGAAAGCCCTAGCCAGTGATGAATCCCCAGGAAGAGAGGACTATTGAATTCCTCCTCCCTTCAGTCCAGTTTGAACCCGTCCCAGCAACGAACACCTTCCTACTGCAAGGCTTTGCTCTGCCCTTCCACTAGAATCCACTCCGGGTCGGAGGAGCAGCTAGTCCAACTTCTTGAGCAGCCGAGATATTGAAGAACGAACATTTGCTTTCATTCCTTGCCTCACCCTGAGATGAGAGGGAAGGTCGATTTTACTCGAATCCTGGACCTGATCTTTAATCCTACACCGGTTAATGATGCGATGGGAGAAGTTTTTCTTTTGTCATTTTTCATCAATGCTGGCCCAGTCGAGGTTCGTCCATGCCCAATCCCAATGGACAAACCTTAGCCCCTAGCTCTATAATCCACCCTACCCAGTCCCTGAAAGCCCTCCCGGGGGCCTAGCCCTCTTTCTTCGAGTCTTAAGCGGCTTTCATCGTTGACGAACACCTGCGCTAATAAGACAAAGAGGGAGTCTATGCCTTGAATGAATCAGTAAAGTAACAACGGATTAGTGGAATGAGGGATCAAGAGACAGATAGGGGGAGAATGGCAATCATTGGTGGACCTTCCCTTGAACGAGTCACGGAGCTCTCAACGGAGTGGTTTAGGTTCTGGAATTCCATCTCTAGTTGGGGCTTTCGGTTCGAAGGTTAGAAAATGTGGTGCGGGTTCATCTCTCTCGACCAGTTCAGGTTCAAGGGAGGGTGATCGAGGGGACCCAGACTTTAGATCTCTTCTCTATGGCGGGAGGTCTCTTTCGTATCAAGAGTGTTTTGGGGAGGCCAGGGAAGACGGATTGGATCGAGAGGCGATGCTTATACCTCTTCTTTATCGATAGGATTCCCATCATTTGCAGTCTCCGGCGAAGGAGATAAGGGCGAGGGACCGAACATGTTCTATCCTCAACCTCCATCCGTCATTAGTAATCTCAATTCGCTTTTCCTATTCACTAGTACAATGCGCGCTACAACTAGCAGCCCCTTACTAGTAAGGGAAAAGGCTAGCGCGCAAGGGCTGATGAAAAGCCAGCAACTTGTTAGGACTAGGTTTTGGCTTGCCCCTTTCTTCTTATTAGGAAGATAGGTTTGGAACCCTATACAAGGGGCTGCTTGCTGCTCACCCCTATCTCTAAAGGGGCGCACACTCGTTACCACTAAACGACGAAGCCGGGAGCGGAAGGAGGGACTTGAACCCTCAACCTCAGCCTTGGCAAGGCTATGCTCTACCAATTAAGCTATTTCCGCCAGCTACGGTAGTGGCGAAGCACTACTGAGCAATTCACGTATCACTTGATACGGACGACTTCTGTTTTTCCGCCGGACCACAGTCTTGACCTCCGATCGAGCTACGAACACGAGTAGGTAGGCGGCTAGGGGGGCGGCAGGGCTGCGCCTTTTCAATCAATCTCCGGCCGCTCCGCTATTGGTGCGAGCTGTAAGGAGTCTTGATCTCGAGTCAAGCTGGGGCGTCATCTGTCTTTTAAGTTAAGTCATTTCCTAAGACGGCTCCTCTTATTCTTTCTACGATAATCCAAACTGCAGCTCCACGAGTCTGCTCGGAACCAGTCGATTCCTGAGCCATTCGTTCTCCCCTCTCGGTTGGCCTTTGCCAGCCACTAGAGCAAGTAAGAGAACCTACAGTGAATGAACTTAAAGAACCGCAGATTTTTACCGGATTGTACACCTTTGTGTCTGGCTATGTATATGGATGTGCATAAAGAAGGGACGGGGCATCTCTATCCTTTTTTGGGGGAAGAGAGAGGGAAGAAGCTGCAGCGGCACCTCACGAACTTCTTACTGGAGCAGTACTATAGGCATTTTCGAGTGTTTGGATGCACGTCTTTTGTTCATATTCCTGCGCAGTTAAGAGAGAAATTGTCCCCAAGGAAACCACTTGTGTCTTTCTTGGATATGCTCAGTCCGGGTATAGACGCTATGACGTGAAATCCAAGAGACTCGATGTATCCTTGAATGTTCTCTTTAATGGGGGCGCTTCATATTTTCCTTAACCTAATTAATCAGCCCCGGGGGAGAATGATGATGGAGATGTATTGCGGCCTTCTCCTGTTCATCAACTCTAACCGCATTCTTCTGCAGTTGATGTTACGGATCAGCCTCACGCTTCAAGCCAGCAGCTTTGCTCAGCATCTTCTGCCGATTGTCAGCCTGTTCAGCTGACCTCAGAGGATTCCAGTCACCCGGCACAGCATGTTTATTCTCGGCAGCGATTACAGTCTCTTTCCCAGGGTCAGACTACTCCATAAGATCAGCAGTCTAGCCCAGTTGCTTCCCTTCCAGTCGCTTCCTCAGATTCTGGATCCCTCTCTCAGGTTCGTCGATCCTCTCAAGTCAAGTTTATTATCCTGTTGAAGGATTTTTTTCTTATGAATAGTTTTCCCCAAAAGATCGAGCTTACCTCATGTCAGTTCAATCTTCTCATTCACCTGAATCATTTGCTGAAGCCTCCAATCATTCTTGCTGGAGAGATGCTATACAGGAAGAAATCAATGCCCGGGAAAAAAAGAAGAAGACTGAGTCTCATTGCCTGCAGGGAAAGAAAGCCTTAGTAAAAGGAGACAAATGATTTGCGAGCCAAAGCTAGAAAATAGAATACGCGAACCACCGTTGTTCATCAACTGGAGGAGTAGTTGCCGAGTTGACAGGGGAGTCAATAAGAAAAAAAATCTCTTTCCAAAATATAGTTCCGCGCATTGTTTTTTTAGGGCGTTCAATAGACAGATCACCTCGAAGCTGACTGAGGCAATGACCAGAGAGAGTAGATCAGGCTTCCGGCTATGAGGATGGCGAAACAAAGCAATTATCATCCTTCCTTAAAAACAATATAATGCAAAATGCATTTGTTTGAGATCTAGATGAGAATGAAAGCCTGTCAGCGGTTAAGTCAGCGAGACCAGTCACATAAGCCCCTTTAGAGATAGGGGCGGTAAGAGGCACTGTCAACCAACACCGGCACACGCACCTGCATAATCAACTGATCCCGAAACTTCAATCGAGAGAGAAAGCGAGTCCGCGGGACCAGGAAGACAAGCAAAGGGAACAGCCGAAACTTCCATCGCAACCATTTCATTGCCTCAGGTTAAACAACCGAATCTCCTAGCTCCACTAATGGGTAGTATGAACAAGAACAAAAGTAAGTAAATCCATAAACAAGTCTATTGGCTGTTGTAGTAACTGGTGTAGGAGCATACGCATAATAAAAAAGAAATTTTTTCCGGGTAAAAGACCAAGCCAATCGAATCACATAAGTCAATTTTAGGAATAAGAGGATCTTCTTCAAGAGGTTGAGTGATGGGAACTTACCAATGACGAGAGCTTAACGAAGGACTCATTTCCATAGCGGGAGCGTACGCGAGGAGCTAGTCACAAGAGGCGCGCGGGTGGTATCGATATCATCATTTTAGTATAGATATAGATATGGTATGGTTCATTTGGCAAAGTCACTAAATCTGAAACTACACAGAACAAGAAGAGTCTATCGGTCAGGGTTTTTTAGGGTATATCCTTGTCCCGTCCCTTTTCAACCTAATTATCACGCACGAAATATTCAAAGGCTCTGCAAAGGGGTTCCACTCCGCATCCTAACGGCCTTATGTCGATTAAACCAATAGATTCGCAGACGACGGAGACGAAGCGAGCGATCGCCCAAATAGTCTAGTAGTCTTATTCAAGAGTTTGATTCTCATATCATATATAGGCTCTTCTCCCTATTATGTTATGCCTTCTGTGAAACTAGCTTTACTGGTGGTGTTTTGGCGAGTTGGTGCCAGAAATTCTTTAGGGGGGGTGTTATTAAGCAGACAAGACTTCGGGAGGGAGTGCTGTGACGTATCAATATCAGGCCAAGGACAAGGAGGGATAGTAACCATAGAACTGGCAATCTGAGGAACAACAACGTCAGGGGTGATAGCAGTGGCAGTAGAGATTTCCATACCTGCAGAATTATTAGCAGCAACCTCGGGGGAAGGGATGTCCTCAAACGAAGCCACTTCTTTTCCCTTGTTGAGATCATGGTCTTTAGTGGTCCAAACCGCTGTTTTGGCAGCAATCCGATTCTTTTCCTAAATGACATCAAAATCCTGCTTTCATTTCATTTTACCCGCGCCATCAACAAGGCATTCTGTTGATTCACTGTGCCATCTTCCTTATACTATTGATTAACCGCAGACAAGACCGGTAATTCATCTGCAGCCCAGACCTGCTACTCCTGTAAGCAAGGTTCGCAAGACAGTTTGTCCACCCTATTCTTCCTAAGACCTCCTTTCTATTACTATTATAGGGATCACCGGATCACAGGCCCTAGCTAGATTCCTAACAGCTCCCCTTTTTGCATAGGAAAGAATTGGGCATTGCCTTTTCGATAGCACAAGTACAGGTCTGGTGCGCATAACTGATACCCCCATCCATACTCGGAGAAAGGGACCGGAAGGGCCTATTTATTCTATGTCCGTGGGTATCTTCTACTCCCCGAAAAAAGTTAGGGCAGAAAAATCCTAAGGATTAGTACTCTCGGCCATTACCGGTGGATGCGGCATATCTAGGACTTTTTTAAAAAAGTCCTAGGTAATGCCGCATCTAGAGAGATAAGCGGAGTAAGGGCCTAAAGACTGTTACCAATAGCAATAGTCAGTCTTAGAGAAAGAAGTTCCTTAACAACTCACTAGCATCCTCCTCTGGGCATCTATTAGATAGATGTGTCAAAGAGCGTATTCGTCGCAAACAAAACAACCTATTCAACTATTAGAGGTTCTGAAAGAATTGGATCTAGCCGTAAGAAGAATGTTGCCTCGGGACGACCAAAAGTTGCCGAGTTCCTTCGACATGGTTCTCTGGTTGTGCTCGAAAGGTTTTATCCTTTCATACATTAGTTATATTTTTCCCTTGGTGTCAAAGGGCGAGTAGCTCTTTTCGGCTCTCCCTTAGTCAAAGCCAAAGTGAACCTGAAGAATTATATACAGATTTGGGCGAAGATGGGGATAAGTCAACAAATCCCTATGTGCCCCCTTTTTTCCCCTCTCCTTCTTCCCTACTCAACACGGTGCCTTAATCTTGCCCGCGGAGAGAGAGTGGGCATGGGATGCAAGAAAATTAAGGTACACTGAACACCAATCGAGAAATGCGAAACGAAAAAGGAAAGAAATAAGCTGGGCATCTGAAGAAATCCGCTCCTAGTCACTAAGTAGTGCTTGCAGTGGATCTCACCGGTCACAGAAAGTCTTTTTTGACCGAGTCAATTAAGGTTATAAACAGAATCTACGCTCACGAGCAGAATCATGAAGGTGGATTGGGTTTAAGAACTCAAAGTCAAAACCCAAGTGACTCTCATTGCATCAAAAAGCCCCGGGGCTAAATGCATGAAAAAGGGAGAAATTTGTCAAGCCAGAGAGGAAAAAAAGCAATTCCCTAAACCACTTTCCTAAAATATTAAAGGCCCCTACTGAAGATTAGTCCGAAGGCAGTACGCCCAGTCATTCCGAAGAACAAAAACAATATATGGCATGTAGGCATAGCTCCTTTCAGGCAGGGAAGGAGGTAATGTAGGCTCTTTTCTGGACAGACTCACCCTAGGTGCACTTCAAATTCCACCGCCCCACATCCAAATCAAAAAGGTTATTATTACGAAATGGGTACGAAAAAAGCTAACTGTTGATGGAGCTTCTTGTGGCTCGGGCTATCTTAGCCTGAAGAGGGTGCATCATCAGAGATCACAAAGACAATCGAGTCAGCGCAAGCTCTCGTTTTTACGGATTAACTACCAACGTCATTGCGGAAGTCCGAGCTCTATTGGATGGGGTCACTCTTTGTGAGGAAAAAAATATTTAAAAGGTCTGCATTGAGAGTGACTCTACAAAAATTGTGGTATATCAATAAAGGAGGCGATCTCCCCGAAAAAGGAGAGTGCCCCCAGAAAATGACGAGGAAACTGGGCATTTTCTGAATAGGAAGGATTCTTGGACATAGAGATGGCAGAAAGACCAGACCCTGTAAATATTGGCAAGGACAGCAGGAGCTAGAGAGAGCGTGATGCCCTGAGATAGCTTGGCAGCCATGACAAAAGTATCCAGCTGAACGTTGTCACCCCGACACCCCGATTATTTGACATCACAAATCGGCTTAGCCAATAAGCCAAGAGGGCCATCGGGTTGCACTCGGGAGACATAGGATGCTTCTCTGTAACCTTCTCCTGGTTCTCAATGAAAGCCATATTCTCATTCGAAATCTCACCCATTTCATCCCTATTATAATATAAACAGAATCTTAAGCACAATCAGAAAATAAAGGCTTAAAAATAATACCTAATCATATGGTACCTAAGCTAAGTCATTCTATGATACCAGTGGGAATTCGGGTTGTTGATCTACCGCACCCGAAATGGCTTTATCATATCGGGGCGTTCCGGTGACCTTCGATCGCGCCGCTGCATAAAGCACTACAATTGGTTTTTCAATGGCAAGTGCCGGTCGTCGAGTGGCTGAACCAAGCCCTACGGCGGATCCACGTACTGATGAATGCCAGCCATCCTTTATCGGGTAGCCTTGACTATTCTAGAACCCTTGCTGATTCGATAGCCTGAGAAAGATCGACCACGATTTCGATTTCTGACTGCCTATGCCTCTAGCGATGCTTCGGGCGAACTGTAACTAGGTGCCCTACTCCTACCCCCCCTGCTCTCACCTTCGTCTCTGCTGCCTCCGCTCCAGCTTGCTCTATTACCTATGCAATCACAGCTCAGTCATTGACTGGCGAACTAAAATGAATAGCTGCTGGGATAATTGCGACTGATGAATCGCGATCAGCCGCGGATTCCCTTGCCCTTGGATTCGTGCCTCAAGACTCTGCCACTGGGACTCGGTCGGAAGAATCTACTGCGGCCATCTCTACCCACCTTTATGAATTATAACCCCAACCAGCCATGACAAGGCTTAATTTATTAGAACCCGTTGTTGTTTAGAAAGACCGGGAGCTGGGAAAGACGCTCACTCATACTGACGGAAGGCATTATTAAGGGTAGCGGACAAGCAGAGGAACAAATGCACTGGTAGCGCTAACGACCCCCATATCATAAGGGGGAAAAAGTGGACCTTTCTCCTGATCAATCAAGTACCCCCCTGGGAGGGTGGGAAAAACTAGTATGGGTTTTGTTTCATCGAAAAATCAATGTTTTGGAATAGTGATAGTCTTTAAGCTGCGTTTACTACAAATGGGCGGAGCCCGGATCTCATTAGCTTGGCCCAATCGGGGGACTGGAAGGGGGAAATAGCCAGGCGCCGGAAACCCAAGCTCGCTCTCACTACTTATGGATAGACGTGGGTGGAATAATAGGCTGGCCTCCCGTTGAAAAAAAAAAAAAGACTCCCGGCGATCTTTGACCGGGCGGGGTAGGCAGAAGTTGATCCGGTAGATCGACTAGCAGTTTCAGCTACTGCTCGTGATGATGATTTTGATTAGCGAGATGTTCACTTTTACTTGGATTATGCAATAGATTTTGCTTATTCTCCTCCCACGACGTGCCTAGCTATTACGTTCCGACTCATGCATCTGCCGGTAAAGTAAAGCACGTCCAAAGTGATGCGCGCCCCCATAGAAAGAAGCACGCCCGCCCGAAGTAGCATCCTTAGACACGTCCTTATCGCGGGAGGAGAAGAGATGAAAGATTCATAGTTTCGAAGACCTTTCCATTGATAAGGCATTAAGGTATTCTTTCTTGAGGTTTTATCCTTTTCATGTATAGATAGATCGTTTATTCCAAAACCCAATAAACCTGGGAAGCTACGCCGTCTTACTCAACCACATAAAAACGACAGTGATGGATGCAATTTCTCAAGTATTGAATAAGGTCTTTGCTGGCATATTCTTAGAGTGTTCTCACAGGTTCAGGAAAGGAAGAGGGACTCAGACATTCTTTGCGCATGTACAGAACTGGGGATAAGTTGACCAGCTCATTCAAGCAGACGTCTTTGGCAGACCATCATGCTTAGGTAAGCGTTATATGCAATCATTTATTGATGATTACTCGCGCGGTATATTTCTTAGCAGAGAAGCCCGAAGTCTTTCAAAAGTTCATGGAGTTCAGAAGCTTAGTGGAGGTAAAAACTATGTTTGAGGAAAGATTCAGGAGGGGAATACACATCACAGAAGTTGGTGCTTACTTGAAAAGCACGGGATTCACAGACAGTTTGCCTGCTCTTATACTACACAGCAGGCAGAACGGAGTCGCGGAGAGGAAGAATCGACATCTTGGCGAAACCGCATGATGAATGCGAAGAATGTGCAGCCGGGCCGAATGCATGATGACTGAAGCCCATGTCATCAACAGATTGCCTCAAGCGAAGCTTGGTTTTCTCTCGCCATACCAGGTATTGTACAAGAGAGAGCCGACTCTTTCACATTTCAGAGTATTGGGGTGCGTTTGCTACGTCTTTGTGTCCGACCAGTTGAGGACAAAGTTGGAAAAGAAGGTGATACGGTCTATCTTTACTGGGTACAATGAGCAGAAGAAAGGGTGGAGATGTGTTGATCCCACCACCAATAAAGCATACGTCTCACCACATGTTGTCTTTGATGAGGCATCATCATGGTGGTATACCGAGAATGTAGTGTTGCCAGACTCGAAGAGTTTAGACACGAGTGCGAGCGCAGTTGCCAGAGCGGCAGGAGGTTTCTGTCGGGAGCGACTCGGGACCTGTAGAGTCGCCAAAATAGAGTTCACGAACTGGCAGTTCTTTGACCCCCATTTGATAGACGACAGGTGTTCGCGAGGTTCAAAGTCCAAAGCCCATAAGCCAGGAAAAGCCTTCTACAAGAAGTGGAGAGAGTAGCTCACGAACAGAGTTGCGAGATAGTCGAGAGAAGAGACCACTACCAATGGAAGACATCACGACTGAAAATCAGCCAAGTCTCAGAAGGTCTTTTCGGATCAAGAAGTCTAATCCGAGAAGTATATGCAGGCCGACTTTGCAGCCGCTGTCTTGCTCTCACAGTCTTCTGTGTCCGAGATCTGGGAACCCGTTTGAAGACTCAAAAGGTAATGACGAGTGGAAGAACGCAATGCGCGAGGGGATTTCCGCCCTAAAGAAGAATGAGACATGGGACCTTGTTCCATTGCCTGCTGGAGTAAAGCCAATTTCTTGCAAGTGGGTATACAAGGCGAAGCGACGAAATGATGGATCAGTCGAAGGGGCGCGATTGGTTGCTCGTGCTTTCTCACAGCAGTACGGGATTGACTACGACGAGACGTTTAGTCCCGTGGCAAAGATGACTACTTTGAGAGTGCTCATCTCTCTAGCAACAAGTAAGTCCTGGCGTCTATGGCAGATGGACGTCAAAAATGCCTTTCTCTATGGTCTCTCTCTACACCGTTCCCCTGCCTTCAGTCTTCCCTGCATTCACACCACACGAAAAGAATTCCACATTCAATCAAACCAACGATTCATTCTGCATTCCAAGCCAAGCCCAAAGTCTCCGGCATCACTGAATGCTTCCTTTCCCGATCTGCGGCTCGCACTTAAGAAGAAGTGAAGGGGCAGCAGTAGGTCATATTTGGGTTGGTTCTCTTTGACTTACCCTTTTATCTTTCCTGCTCTCCTCCATTTCTACTCAATAAAAGGCGCTTTCATCATATATAAAAGAAGACCGTTCGAGATTGGGTTGGTGTTAAGTTTACTTTACTATATGGAAGGAGTTCCGCTTGATATTGGAAAGAGCTATTGAACAGGCGTATGCTTTCTTTCGTTTTTTTATTCACGATTAATGAGTAAAAAAAAATTCTCGTATTATATATATAATATGATCGACTTCCGCGAGTTCGAGTTCGGTCATACAGCATTCATGCACTTCCCTTTACTCCACGTGTCTGCTCCGGCTACGAAGCGGTGGAGAAGAGTTCACACATGCAAAAGCTAGGACTTTAAGTACGCTTACCGAACTGTTCAAAAAAACTTCCAAAAAAGATTTGGGGTACAGTCAAGTGTCAAGTACGCTACCGGTTGGTTCGCCGTCAAAAGAACTAAACTGGATAAATCTTTTTTTTTTTTTTCAATAGGAAGAGGAGTTAGCTAGGAATCTATTGCCAAAGTTCATGCCACGACGATCCATATGGAAGGGAACTATTGTAGATAGAATGGCTCTCCCCTCTTTCTCACATACATAGAGAAGGAAATACGAGAGAGCAGATTGGCTAGCAAGCTTCGTATAAAGCTCATCCAGTTCGTTGCCTCACCCTCACGTCACCCTCTCTGCTAGTCTTCTTCTTATTCCTGCTTGCCTTTCATTTTCATCTTACTATATTCGTAAAGTTTGTTCTGTCTAATATCTATCCTGGCTGATAGTGCTGATCCTTCCTGTATTATTCTTCCAGGATTGGCTGGAGGTGAAGACCTTAGGACTAGCTCTCTTCTTTCTCCTGCAGGCTTTCAAACGAGCTGGCTTGTCTCAGATTACTTATTTATTGGAACTTTCACTCCAACAACTGGCTATGTAAGAGCATGCCTAGAAAACGAAAACAAGGGCGAGTAAGATATCTCACTTTTAAGCCCCTTACCAGACAAGAAAAAAAAAAGGCGAGATTGGACAGGTAATATCCTAGTACAGAAGGAAAGACTGGCACGGATACTTGCTCGTAAGCGTAGGGGGTGGGCTCCCCCACTGAATCGAAAGGAGAAGGAATAGACCGGCATGCAAGGAAACTGGAACTGAAGGGCCTGCACTGGATTTCGCTTGTCCAAACTGCTTTGTTTGCTCACTGCTTTAAAAAAGCGCTTAGCAATAGAAATTCATAACTCCCACGCGATGAAAGTAGCACGCACTGGCCTTAGAAACTACTGGTAAAAGGGGCCCTGGGAGACTATAAAGATTATCTACGTTATAGTAATTCTTACTCTTGCTAGTCTTATAGGAACCGCTAGCACGTTATTAAAGTGAATTACTGTTATAACTGGTATTCCCCAAAAGTATCTAAAAATTTCCTTTCTGGCTCACTCGATTAGACGGACACGGAGTCAGGAATGAAAGAATCAAAGGGAGAAGTCAGGCATGTAGAAGATAACGCAACTCCAACAGGCTCTAGGGAAGCTGAATAGGGAGACAGCGATTCTCCACCTGGGGTGGAGACTTATCCATAGTCTTCTACTGCTTAGCCATGGGCTCCCACCAAGCCTTATGGATTTATTTGATTTGACTTTCTAGATAGCGAAAGAACTACTCCGATACTAGCTCAATGTACCAACACCGTCTCCAGCATCCAGGTCTGTCAAGCCAGAACTCGCCAACAAGAATCAAAAACAAGAAGTCTTTCAACCACCGCACCGATTAGCTAACCCGCTCTTTGAACTCGTTCTCAATTGCATCGACAAAAGGGTCGAGATCTTCCCATACTCTCTCTATCTAAAGAGCGTGATCAAAGCTATCTACACCTAGCCCCAAAGAAAGGGACCTTTCCTGCGTCTGGAAGCCAATCGTTCTTAGTCAAACTTCCTTTTTGGTGTAGAGTACCAGTACCGACCCGCTTCATCCATCTCTTTTGTACCAGAAAAAAGATTCCGTTGTCTTCTCCTCGGACTGACTTAAGAATCTCCTGCTAAGCTCCATCTTCAGCACTCATTTCAATTGAAGTTTGACGAAGGTCAGGAAAGAGACAAGAGGTTTTTCCTTAAAAAATCCGCCTTTTCAATCAAGATTTTTTCCTTATTTATGTACAAGCGGGGTTTACGAATTACTCCATGCAAATCATCACGAGCTTGACCGAATCCTTATGTGAGTGAAAACATATAAAGTAATGAAACGAATCCCTTGTTTATTGTTTATGAACGAGTTGTGAACCCGAGTGCATAAGCACGGAACGAGCCATGATCGAATGGGCATACTATTCAAAGAAAGACGTCAACCTTTGAATCAACCGACGAGAGTACGAAATAAAGAGAAAGGGGGATACAAGGTACGAAAAGGTAAGGTTAGACTACAGTCACTAGACCTCCTTAAGCCAATGCACCTGCTCAGTATAAGAAGATCTTCAAGGGAAAGGCCTACACTACGTACTACAGCTCAAGCGCCAGTTCCGATTCTTACGAGAAAAAGCAGGCATTACGGACTGACTGAGAGCAGGAATGAATATTCTTTGAAAGCTAGGGCTTAGCACGCGCTAAAGGCTTATTTCTTTTCTTCGCTGTCCTAAGGGAAAAGGCGGAGTACCTTTCACTCCTATCCCGTTAGTTCGGTCAACAATCTGAGGAAAGAATATCGGGATTAGTCTCCTCTCCCAGCTAATTGAATAAGAGCTTCTGAGGCCCTTTTCACCCGCTATACTAGTAAAGAGGAGAACAACTATAGCTCCGGGACCGGGGAATGAGTTAGCCATTCTTTACCCCCTTACCGCTCCGTGGGGTTGAAATAAATACATATGGAGAAGATCGGTACCGTAGAATCCGTTGCATCTAGTGAAGTATATGCCCATTCTGGGTGAAGAGAAGTTAAGAAGGAAAGAGAGTTTCCCTTCCTCAGTCGGGTTCTTGCCCAGTATTCAAAACCTTTGTGTCGAGTAACCGAGCACCTTGTCTCAGATTCATTCATATCTGGTCTGGTTTTTTCTTTGCCTAACTTTACTTTCCTTCATTCACTATCGGTGATGATGGAGATTCAGTTTCACAGCACAGCTCAATCCCTCTGTTCCGAAGTTTACCGATTAAGAGCATCTCTTCTATTTTATGCGTTTAGTTCCACAGTGAAAGGCCGAGAGGATAGATTTTTTTTTACTTTAGTTCAGTTGTCACAAAGCTTTTCCTTCTCAAATGTCTTTCTTTGATTTCAATGTGCCATTCTTTCATAAAGCCGTGCTAGATTGATGCAAATAAAGTAGATTTTTAAGGTTAGTTTTGTTTGGGGCGGAGTGGAAGCAGGGGCTAGCTCACTAAAAGCGACTCGATCGCCTAATAAAGAGGACTAAAAGATGTAGGGTTGGGCTTACAGCAAGCAAGACGTCTAGAAAAAAGAAAGAGAATATTGTCATTTAAAACTCATTGACTAAGTAAAGTAGAGACAACTGACTAAAGCTATAGGAGTGAAAAGAAAACGATCGGTAGTTGATTGAGGGTTGTTCCTCGACTAAGTCAGAATCATGATCCAGATCGGGGAACGAAAGCCGTAAGTCAGTTGAAAGGAAAAGCCTAGCCTATAGGGGAGACTTGCCTATATCCTAAGGTTGATATCCGGAGGTGTCAGCCATTCTCTACTCTAATAGGGAAAGGACTCCTCTTTGAATGGGTTGCCAGAATGCTTTCCTTTCGACAGCATCAAAGCATATCTGATGAAACCCCCAGTCCTCATGAGCCCGAACGGAGAAAAGCAGTCCGATCCGAAGAAGATCGGCATAGTCTTCCTGACACCGGACAAAGCCCTACTCCTTTGCTTTTACAGAAGAATGCTTCAATAACGAGGTCGAATACGAGTCCGTGATCGCATAAATTGAGTTAGCCTTACAGATCCCGATTGAAGAACTTACAAGAGAGACTCGGAATTGATCGTAAAACAACTCCGAGGAGAATATGTGGTGAGAAAGAGTCTCGTACCCGGGCAGACATCCAATGCATTTCGATCACGTGAACACTACGAACCCGGGTCTGTGATTAATAGGTAAGCCTGTGCTGCTAGTGTTAAGCTAGTGGTAAGGCAGCAGTAGGCCAGTAATCCTTCTTTCTAAGAGTCCTAAGTCCTAGGGTTCTCGTAGTCCATTAGGAAGAAGGGAGGCTAGGAGGTGAGTAGCCAAGATTCTCTTCTGTTATCACCCCGAGGAAGCTTTGAAGCTATTCGTCTTTCCTTTCCTAAACATAAGGGGATTACAAAACAAAAAGGGTCTATTAAGAAGAGGCAACCCCCTACAGAATAAGTAAGCCCGACCGGCGAACTCTTCGTCTGTTTGACACCGAGGATCCCTTTCTATATCGTTAGAATGAGTCAAGGCTTGAAGAGTCTGTTATCAAATCGTCTGTGCTCACGAATCGATTGTGGGAGCTCAATGAAAATTCTCGTAGTGTAGTTACGGTCAACACAGTAGCTGTAACGTGAGCAGCGCTTCGCTCCTTATCTTATATAGGCTATACACCGTGCTGAATGAAAAAGTTTCCCCATTCCCATTTCATTTGTAAGGAAAACCCCTACCTCCTCTCTTCCAACTAGAATGCTTTTAGGCTTCTGGTTTTGCTTATGCACACCGGGCTGCTTAGTCGGAATAGGCAAGCGGTGTGCTAGAGTGATGAATATATAAACAAAATGAAGCGAAAGCTTACCATTTACCAATATGGATCGCAGTTTGATCCAACCGGTCCCACTCATTATTCACCGAATGATTGGATTGATCTTTCATTTTCTGAATCTTCTCCATCTGAAAGAAGTTGTTCTATAGGGGCCCCACAGCCTAATAGAGCCAAGAAGAAAGGTATGTCAAAGACGGCCTACTTCCATTCTACCACAAGTCCAGCGGCATAATATGCTGGAGACGAAGAAGTCTTTGCTGCTGGTTACCGAAGCCCGACTCCGGATGAGACGACTTAGCCTCATTCTTGGCTCTCTGGTTGAGCCGCTTTGTCCTTCCGAACAACCGCAGCAACGTCATTCGCCCGGAAACATTCGTCATGGCTGGGTTCTTGGTGCAGGGAAAGAGAGTAGCCATAGCTCCGGCCGTCCTTGCCAGTTCAAAGTCTAAAAGCCGGTCAATAAGACAGATCCGGATCCTAGTCCTTTCGAGATGGTTCGATCGCTAACAAAGACAAGCATGGGAAAGAGCAGACTCCCAACAAGCAAACAAGCAACTCCAAGAGCTCAAGCCTAAAGCCTTAGTAAGGCGCATCCTCATTGCTCGCGTAAAGCAAGCGTAAGCTCGAAGGCCGAAGCGCGCTAGTGCTCGTTGCATTTCCTGGGTCAAGTATTCCGCTCGTTTGCTGTCAGGAATTCAGTAGAGTGGCCTTGAAAGAAGCAAGCCTTAGAAGGTGCGAAGGAAATCCCAGAAAAGTCTCAATGCTATCTACAGGCCAAGGAGAAAGACAAGGCTGAGTTGCCCCTTCTACCATCTGAGGTGGAATATGGATCCTTCTTTGCTGAGTTTGTTCTATGGAATAGGCCCTCTCACTCTATCTCATGTCGGAGAAGATTATGTATGAATTGGAATACCCACGAACGTGTAAGAGGTCAGCTACTTAGTTTATTTTATTTAAGGTATCTCTTGATCTTGATCGAAGGGCCGCTAAAGCGGAAACTGCTATCTCTTCGCCTGAAGCCTTGTGAATTGATTGTGGGGGATTTAGGCGTGTCACGCCAACTATCTTCCAGTTCCTGGACAATCGTTCCCGGATAATGCTTGCCGCAGGGGCTAACCCTATCTTCGCGCATACTTCCTTGGTTGTCTGGGAGTTGAATCAGAAGCATCGAATGAAAGGTTCTTTCCAAGACCATCTGCTATTGAATCAGCTGCTGTTTCCGGGCGAGGTTCTCTCTTTTCCTTGTAGTCCACGGGATTTTACTCTGGGGAAGCTCATTCCTTGGATGGATCATAACTTATACAAAGGATAGTCTCTGTAAGAAGGACCAAAGCGACTCCTTCTTGGTGTAAGATAGGTCTTGGTCCGATTCACCAATGTCAGTTCGAACCTGACGGGTCGTTCGTGTGGAGAATCTCTCTCCTTATTCAGGATTTCTTGATCTTAGAGCTATTGACCCTACCCAACTAACTCTCTCTAAGTAAGAGCTCGCCCTGACTTAGTCTTCTCGATAGGAATGAGATAAAAGGTCAGTCCTTCTCCTGTGAGAGACTCCGAAGTGGGCTGCTTTCAAGGGCTAGAATTTCCCTGCTTCGACGTGAGATTGGCTTAGCTTGGTTTTTCTGTGTACCTAGAGTAAGTCTGCCCATAGCGTAGTAAACGCTTAAAGGATTCTGGTCCGGTTCGAGAAGCTAGCCTTAGTATGATTTTAGGGATCCTTTTTTAAAGTACCCGTGGGATTCTATTTTCCAACTGATCCGAGTTGGATTGGGTCAGGAACGAAAAAAGACTCTATAAGATAAGGCATTTTTTTTTATGTTGAGGCCTAAAGTCCCTCCGGAGCAAAAGCACGGCATACTATTTGAGTCTCCAAAATATGTTATCCATAGAAAGTGGAAGCAGACCTTCAAGCGATCAACAGATCGGGTCCTGCCAACAAGCTTGAGCTATGAAAGAGAACACTTAATATATGAATAATTGAGGAACGAAAACGAGCGATAATTGAAATGAAGAGAAAGGGAGGATAGATCCGAGGTTTTTATTCTTGAACTCTTTCGAAGTGGAACGGAGATGAGGACAGAAGCGAGTGACTGACTCTCCCTTCTAGCTTCTAGCGCCAAGGAGAAAGGGAAACAGAACACCAACCTAATCGAGCCAGGCAAGCACCCATAGGCGAGCCAGGCAAGCACTCATAGGCGAGGAAGGCATACAAAGTCACTCCCCCTACGGTCGAGGCTAGGGGAGCGAGTGCTTAGCCGGTCCCTTTCAATAAAATCCTATTTCAAATAGGCAGATAAGAAAGGATCAGGTACAATCAGGCGATCCTCCTCCTTTTTTGGTCTTTTTCGATAGGCTTTATCGAGCGAAGGTCTTCCAATTGATTATTGAGCCTTCAAAAGTGACTTTGACTGACGTCAACTCCAACCATCGTCAGAAGAGGGAGCTTCGATCGAAGAACAACCGTTTGCCTTTGGAACATGAGGTGGCGGGCGGAGTCCCCAGCATCCAAGTCATCCAAGCCTATAGCCGCCTTTCCTTACTCTTCAACGGTAGAGTACTAGGCTTTTAAGTGCGGCTAACATCTTTTACGCATTTGTATGAAGAAAGAGATTTGTTACTAAACAAGCAGCATAGTTTTTCTCTTCGATCTCACTATTCCCTAATAGAAAATAAAGCCCTTACAAAAGTTGTCTATTTACGTAGGTGAATCAAGTACAACAAGTAAGGTCAGAGCTTGTGGGTAGAAGATTGGGCTCTGCTACGCAGATCTACTATAGACTAGGAAAGAAATACGCGTTGCTTACTTACTTTTTTTTTTTACTATGCGGGGCTTAAGGCCCAAAACTAACTAATACACATCCTGGGTAAAGATACCCCTACCGGGTCATTCAAGAGAAGAGAGAAAATTCCTTTCGGTGGCTCAGGAAAAAAAGAGAGTCCTACAACATGGTTGAGAGCGAAGTTTGCCATCCAGTCCGCGCACATATTTCCTTCACGATAAACATGTACAGCGCTACCGCCAATGCTCGTATTTGGGTATTCGATATTCACGTATATAGGGTGACCGTTCCTAAAAGCCGGACTATCTCAGGGATGACTAAGCGGTTCGTGCTATCCCTTTCCCTAGCATTCGCATTTTCATCCCTACGTGTCATCATCTTGACTTTTTCTATACACTTTCTTTTTCTTCCTCTTTCTCTTTATCTTTGTAGGTTGGTTTAATTGAGTGCACTGTCCTTCTTCAAGGGTGGATAGGTTGATTACTGATTTGAGTTTTTGAATTTCATTCTCTTTCTCAGTTATCTTTAATTCTTTCTCCTTAAACTTGAATTTGAAAATAGTGTTATCTTGACCATCATAGTCAGTCACTACTTTAGGTAGACTCCCTATCCACTTATTCGTCTCTTTTTCATACAATCTATCTCTTTTAGGATGATGTGGGGTTGACAGGCGGAAGCAGTTAATCTCTTTGGTAATTCTCATTTCATTTAAACAAATACGGAATGGGAATTCAATATTTTCTTATTTAATAAGGGGAGAGGTCGCCTTACTTAAGTCCATCCACCAGCGAGCGGTAAAACATTCAAGATGAATTGGGGGAACCGGCTTTCAGGCTTGCATTTCGAAGCGCTTGACAGTCTAAAGGCTAAAGGAGAGAGTTTTCGATTTGAGTTGAAGGGGGTCTCGCCCTCTTTAAACCACTTTCGTTTATCGGCAATCTATCCCTACCCTAGTCCATTCCAGTATAAGCTAGATGGATGAGCGAGAGAAGGGGAAAGCTTAACTTAAGATCGGTCGAAAATGAGACTTGAGCGATTTCCTTATAACAGGCCTAATCGAAAAGAGCATCTCTAGTGGATAGGGGCCTCCCTTCACCCTATTATTGTATTGGGTCGATTGGGGCATCTCCCCCTTCTTGTCTACGATAGATAGACCGACCTCGAATGAGACTTCAACTCAGTAGGCTTATGAATCTAACTATCCCTAGAAGACTGTCCAAGGTCTACCACCTTAGGGCATCAAGATCAACTGGATCAATTCATGCTATCGTCAAAGTCTGTCCTTGAATCGGTCTTTCCCCTGCTTGCCCGGTTAGGCATGCTAAAAGCCTTTCGAAAGAGGGTATCTCCACTAAGTGCAACAGGAGACTTTTCATCTCTTGGATCGATTGGCTTACAAGCCTTCTCTTTCTTGGCTAGCTCTGTCCGCTCTACTGGCTTTAGAGAGAAAGTCACCTATTTCATCTCTTCTCTTATGATCGATCCATAGCCAGGTTTGGTTTACAGCGTCTTATGGGAAAGAGTCTGATCTCATATTCCTTCCAAGATGTCAAAGAAAGGGGTCTAAAGAAGCACTCACTAGCCCAAACGGATATGAGAGACCAATCATGCCTGACTGTTGGAATTCATTTGCCCACGATATAGAAGAATTAGACTGAGATCACCAAATTGACACAACAGCATTGACTGGAGTGGGACAGAGGAGAGTGGTTATACCAGCCAAGAACATCACTCAAGCCAGCAGCCCATGAACTGATCGGTGAAGTTAGCATCGGAATAGTAGAGCACAGTGAAACGGGATTGTGCGACGCCTATTGATCTTCTATTAGATAAACTCTTTAGAACCTAGGCTAAGCCTCTACAGTCTCCGCTAGGGAGGGTACATCTGTGTGCCGAGAGATCGGATCTGTGGTTGAGATAACTGAACAAACCCACCCAAGCGAGGGGAGGAGAGAAGAGTTGGTTTAGCGGAAGCGGTACGCCCAAAATCTTTTTCTTCTTTGATCATTAGACTATGTGAGCCTTTGCACTTGTAGGTAGGTGTGAACTTCTTTCTTTCGTATAGAGATGGAAACGAGGGTGACCCCATCGTACCATAAGGGCGATCAGCTTGTGATGCAGTTACGAACAAGGATCAAGCAGATTTAGAGACTGGCTGGCTCAGTTTCCATAGGAGAGACTAGCTAAGATCACGCAGTAGAGGCTCGCACAGAGTTACCCCGGGTGAATCGTTATCGTTATTTCGTATTCCCACTTGGCATTGTGACTTTTGGGGACCAGGCTTCATTGGCTCCAGCGCACTATACTATATATGGCACCCGTCCTCTGTTTAGGCAGGTTGCCTCGGGGAAAGGGATTCACCAGATCCTGAGAGAAAGTCTTGCAGGTCCACTGCGGTTGAAGGCTCGGCTTTGGCTGTCGCAGATTATAGATCCATCTATACATCCACAAAGGTAGGTATCGAAGGGGCGAGTTTACGAGCGCAGGACTTCACATTCATGGTTTGAGTTGGTCAACTATAAACACCAGAAAGGGGAATGCCCAACAGGATAGAATCAAAGACTGTATCGATGCGATTTCCTGCTTTTCTTTAGCGGGAAAATCTCTTTTCAATACCGCATATGGGTCGTCGTGGTACGATAGGTTCATTGAGATGTGAAAAGAACTAAAATTCCCCTCCTTGTGATTTAGGGATTCCACCGCCTTCGGTCTCGTATTCAGCGCAGAGTCAGCCTTCCCTCTAGCAGTAGCACTCTAGTCCGTCCTTATTCGCAAGGCAAGTGAAAGGAAAGCGAAGGCTGAATGAATGGATCTGAGAAGGAATCAATCTGTGCCAGTTATCTCTTAATAGCATCCACGGGAGCTGTAGTAGCAGTTAACGGTAAGCGATAGGGGAGGTGAGGCTAGAGGAAAGGAGCAAACCCTACGTCTAATCACCGAGCTCCGCTTGGACCGGCTTGGGGACTGATTGGTTCCCCTTAGGTGGATTGGTCCCTGCAACGCTATCTGTCTACTTGGCTCTGGTTGTAGGCCTTTCGCTTTGGGCTATCTTCTTTCTCCTCGTTCTTGGGACTTGCTTTAAGACTGTGTTATTAATCCTCTATTCCCTCTGTTTGGATCCCACCTTGTTCTCATCGTCATCCATTCTCCTTGTGTTGAGGTCGTCTTTCGAGCACTTCCGGTTCGCGATTCCCTTGTTAATTAATCTTTCCTGCCCTTGTTATCAATCAAACAAGATCTACGAATTAGTCTTTTTCAATAGATAAAATACGGACCTATGTCCCCTATTTGTCTGATGGTAAGGAGCTCAATCGATCCCCGATAAGATCTCGTTTTAATTGGTCCTTACTGGGCATGGGCATCTCTTATAATCCTTCCAAGCGGTCTTCGGTCATCCTTCCCTGGAATTGTAAATATGTTCTCTTGCCCGGTCGGCAGTTGCTTGCTTTTCTTAAGCCAATTGCATTCCGGTCTGAGGAGGAGTCTAGCAAGGGCTCCAATTGATCTGCCCGCTCAAGTGTGGAAAAGCTTCTCAATCGCCGCCTATCTCGCTTGGGCTCTTTAGGCTTACTTTACTTGGGCCAGGCTAAAGATGTGCTTTCAAAGGGCTTTCTTTAATTAGTTCTCTTCCCCCGCCTAGTTCGGTGCTATCACTATCAGTAGTAAACACGAATTCCTTTATGAAATTGACTTTTCCTCCTTGTAAGTTCTTCTATTTCCTCTCATTGGCTAGCGAGGTACGATTCTTCTCTATTTCATAGAGATCTTCCCGCTCTTCTTAGCTCTTCTTTCCTTGGTACTTTCATTTCAGCAAGTACTTTCCTAAGTCAGTGCCAGAGTGAATAAGTGAATCTCGATCTGTATTCAAGGTATGCCCTTTCCACTTCTGTTATAATAGATACTTCGGTTGAGCTGATAAGGGCTGGTTAGCGAAGTCAATCCTTTTCTTGGTGCCTAGGAGGTCTACGATCAGAGCGCACTCACATCCCTTGCAGTCACTGATCTACGACCACCCTACGTTTGCTTCTTCTTGCTTAGAGCTGAAAACCTTCTCAATCGCAATGTGAATGAGTCAAAAACTTGAGTTTAGGGGGTCGGCTAGTTCTTTTCTTTTTTCGTGCTTTTTGTAGAAGTGAGGATATTTAATCTTCTCGGACTACGCTCTCCTAGGCGATGATCTCCTTCGTTCTAGGAAATGATAGGTCTAGCTAGGAGTACCCAAGAGGGGATCACTGAGTTAGGAGTCACGATATCAATAGCCAAATCATGGATATCCGACTCTGGAGTTTGCGAAGAAGGACCAAGAGTTTGAAAATTCGTCAGGTCTGCTCGCCGCTTGGATGCCACTGCTTAAGACTTTGGGATGTCACTCTTTACAGACCTCTCTTCGGTGGAGGAACTGCCCTGTAATCTGGTGGTGCCTGTGTGGCTTCGGCTTGCTGAACGTTGTTCTGATTCTGTTGAGGGGCTGGTGGTCTTGCTGCAGCTTGTGGCCTTGCCTGCTGAGTTGCCTGTTGAGGTCTCCATTCGTAATTTTTCCCCTGACGATTACCCGCGGTCGTGGGTCTCTGAGCTGTAGTAGTTGACTGTAACGCATTGACCTGATCGGTAGCGGTATTCTTCTTGATCCTTGTCTTCTCCGACTCCGTCCTCGGTGCTCCGGTATATTGGGCTATAGTTCCGTCCCTGATTCCTCTTTCCATGCGGACTGCACGTTCATCTAGTTCGGGGAAGGTTCGACAGTCTCCTAAGGCGATAGCACTCTTGGTGGAACCTATGATGTTGGAGAAAGCAATGCAGACGGCATCGCCTTCAGGTATCATGAATGTCGCTCTTGAGGCGAGGCTTCCCCATCGATTTATGAAAGACACTACACTCCCATCTGGTTTCTGTGTTAAGTTCATCAGCTCAACCAATGATATGATGGCGGGTGATCGGTCTGATGCTTGTACTGGTGTAGGAACCCGGAAACAACATCTTCAAACGTCCGGAGTTCATTTCATAAACAGGAACTGATGCAAACCAAGTGAATCAGCACCCTCGAGTGACTTCTGGAAGAGATAGATCAACAAGGAAAAGACTTTCAGATTGGACCGAAATGAATAATCTTTCTTATTGATGTTCATGGATCTCCTATTCTTTATTATTTCCCGAATAAGAAAATAAAAAAGTAGAAACGAGAGGACGAAGTCCATGATAGAGATGATAGGACAGGGTTCCAAACCTGCCTTAGTGAGCGCAAGCTAGGGACATTACTATATTAATGAGACTTCAATCCTTATTACATTACAAGCGAGACCTCAAATTCCTAAAAAGCTCCTCTAGTCCCGAGCTTGGTAAATAAGGCCGTGGGAAAGAAAAACTTTTTTTCCGGCCTTGCCTTAAAGTGATAGGGGGGAGTCATTCTTGCGTTCTCTCTCTTGGGTAGGTCAGTCTCGCTCTCTCTTGTCGGTAAGTATATCTGTTGTGGTATTGCTGTCGTGCCGTGTCTTTTTTAGTAGTTTTGAGGGGGGAGTTAAAAAAGGTAAATAAAGACCGTAGCCAAAAGCAAGGGATTACCGGGGCCCGAACGAGAGCAGAGGCGGCAGGGTAGGTATTCTCATAAAAGAAAGAAAGGAGAACAGGCAGGGAAGTAAGAGCGAGTAAGACTAGGTTATAGCAAGACAACAGAGGTTAGACAGCTCTTACCGGGGGAAGAGGTTTCAGGTCACCCGTCCACTTGACCCAGACACGAACTAATCCTTCTCTCTCTCGAATGTATGCCCGGTTTTCGTCGAATCTTTTTGATCACCTTCGAAAACAAACCGGAATTTCGTCTTGACATGATGAATAGTGGTGCCCACCTGCAGAGCGTAGTCCTCCCTGCAGCCTTTGAAGTGGACTATTTATCGAGTTTTATCATATCCCCAAAGCCTTTTTGCAAAAGGAGTAGGTAGCGAGATAGATGACTAAAAGCTCATGATCTTTGCCTCTTACTAGTAAAGGTAAAAGCCCTATGATATGTTATTAGTAAAGCCGAAAGGCCCTTTACTAATAACATAGAAGGTAAGACCGGCTTTCTTCGCATGCTTGAGCGCCTAGCGGAAACCTCCGCTTTTCGGCCGTAATCCCGTGCTTGACCAACGCATTCAATGGATTCCACCATGAACCGGGAGCGATGAAGCTTCCATTTTCGGGGTACACAGTCACGTGCTAAACAAAGAGGTATATATCACACCCATTCACACGCGCAAGGTGCGGCATCAGCCTGAACGCGGAGAGGATTTCCCTCAAACAAAGATAGGCGTGTCAGGAAACAATGTGAAGTCCGCCCTATTTCGCTGTCCAGGGAGCTGTTGACTAATGACCTAAAAAATGCGTTACGTTTGGGAAGCATGAGCAACCCATGAGCCCCGTACCGACCCATTGGGATCCTAGGCATACAGACCTAAAGGATGATTGTCATACCGTCCACTGTCGTCACTTCAACTTGGCATTGGACTCAAGCCGGCTTCTAGTGATTGACTATCGAAGTCTTCGTTAACCTTTAGTCCGTATGTCGTTTCGTGGGTGAGAGGTTCAGCTAATCAGAACCACCAAGCAACAGGAATCCCCCTATAATATAAACAATCGGGACCTCCCCTGAGGCCCTCACGGGCCGTCCCCTCCGCGTTATTCTCTTTCGACGTTCGCCAATCGGAGAGGACAGCCGATTGAGTCAGAACCTGAATTTAAAGATGGAAGACCCGGATGGACTTAATTAGGAGCATGGTCAACCCTTCGCGCACGATATAGCAATGACAGGAGATTGACCGGTCGGGGTCGAGTGATCAACACCTCCGGGGTTTAGGGGTGCTTCTCCGCTTCTCCTGCTGCAACTACCTCTCTATAGAAGGGAAAGGAATGGTTTATCCGCTCATAATGATTGTAGAGTCTCTCCGGGTTGGAGGTATAATAGTAGTCACATCAAGTCCTCCCCCTCTTACTCAGGATAGCTAGCGAGAGGAATACAACTTATTTTCCATGAAAGAAGGCTTTGAAGAATGAAAAAAAGATTTTATAAATCTAAGGATAGAGAGCCTCCCGCCTGCGTTTTCAGATACGAGTGAGTGAGCTTTCTGCTATGAATGAATGACCTCTCCATTTATTTTAAAGCTTGCTCTTCAAAGCGGCCTATCGCTCTCCTCTATGAAAAGGTTCTTCCGTAATCACTCTCAATAAGACATCCATTCCCCTTTCAACTGAAAAGAGAACTAGACTTTTATCTTCAGCCATTCAATCGCAGTGCGGTGCTCTCAAAAAGCTCAATCCTCTAACGCGGAAACGAATAGATCAGGAATTCGACCTGGGATCCGCCCGTTCCGATCCTTGCTTACAGTTGCACCCCCGGATATGTATGTTGGGAGAACCCCATGATCCTTCCGTCTGGAAGGGAAGGAAGAAAGAAGGCGAACACGATAAAGTTCATGGGGACCTCAAAAAATAGGGGATAGAGAGCGCGGAACGGGCTTTCCAAGCATAAAACAATGCCTACCTATACATTCCATGGCAACAGACAGAAGGCAGTTTTGTCGTTGTTGTTAACCCCAGGCCCATTCCCGTTCCCAATAATATCCATGAAAAAACTACCATGATTTCCGAATGAACCGAGGGAGAGTCGAGGCATGAAAAAGCTTTTCTATGATCCGCTTATTTCCAAGTACGTATCATCCGCTGCGTTATCCACTGCCTTATCCGCCGTCTCTGCGGCCGCCAAAAGCCTACCCTCTCTCAGATATTGGGTGGGTTGACCCGGGCCCGGACGAACCTTCCAACAAGCAGAATAGAAGGTGACCACAAAGCCATCTCTGTGGGAGGCTGCTACCCATAAGGCCATACCCGGCATGGGAAAGAAAAGCGGCGGACAACCGACTGAACTGGGGAGCCTAAACGGCATTGAGGATGAGTCCACCGGTCGGCAAACGGCTTCTATCTACAGGTGCTTTCATTATGGATCGGTCGACTTGTCACGATTGATTGCTCACACACAATTAGGTTAGGCAGGCTTGGGGAGGTGATCTGAATCGCTATCGATACGATGCGGGGCTGATTTGCTGACCGTAACGAACCCCCTAAAAAGAGCGGGGAGACCTTTGACCTGGGCTGGGGAGGGATTGGGGTCGCTTTGCTTTAGAACTTTAGTTCGTAACAAGGCTCGAAGACCTCCGGCTGGATTTGAAATGGATCAGGTAGGGCATCCATTTACGGCGTGGGTGGGATTAGCAGTTTGATCTATTTCCTTCAATGGTAGGAAATCCGCATCCGCGGGGGTATATGGGGGGAAGCCAGTCTGCAGTAACTCTACTTGCTCCTTTGGATCACTAAGGAAAATCTTTACTCACACATACCGCAGTGTATTCTTGTCAACTCACATAGTCGCACCTACCAGCACAACAAGACGACTACCCCCTGCACGCCACTAAACGGCGCTATTTAACGCTTTGGTTCGCCCAATACAAGAACTACAGCCCAAGCTTAAGGCTAAAGCCGTGGACTACGCCCCCGTGAGAGCCCTCTATTTGACTAACGTACTCCTTTTCCCCCCATACCTTCACTGGGAATGATTGACCTTCGGATTCAAATAATAGCGCATAATGTAAGTACTCCTTCCCATTTCTTCTTTTATGATTTTATCTACTTGAAATGCTTACAGCTAAGTGCGGAGAAGGTACCCAGGGGACCAAACGAAACGGCACTGAAGGGTCTTCAATTAAAGCTTCGCCAGTACTGAAAGACGACTAAAGATTTATAAAGCAGACTTAAGGATAATACCCCACCTTACCAGATTTGTAAAAAAAGGAAAGGCTCGAAAGACCTACTTGACAAGTTTCCTTATGGGTGAGTTCGTAGGTGGTTTAAGTCGAGTGTAGCGAAGGGAATGGAATGAACTGCAGGAGGCTGAAAAGCCGTAGTGCGCTAGCGCTAGCGAGTTAGCGCAACAACTTACTGTCTTGTTTTCTTCGCTGCTTCTTTTTTTTTTTTACAAAAGATTAAACGAAAGCGGTTGCTAATGCTTGTAGCTTGCTTCTGTCCTTAGTCAATTTTGGACTGAAGCTGTTCTGACTGCCGTATCTTTTTTGAACCGAATACCTTCCTCTGTCATCTCTGGTCTGTCTCTTTTTGAGAGAAGATTTTATACCACGCCTGACTATGAAGAGCTTCGAGTCTATCGGGAGAGGATGTGGTGGTAACCCCCTCAGCTTCGTCTAGAGCCGGGCGTCCAGCCGTGTAGGAAGACTCACCCTAGCCACTATAGCGACCCCACCCCCAACTCTAGCTGAGAAGCACCCTCCATCCACTTCCCCTTTTCCGTGTGCCCAAAAGCCCGCCCGCCCGGTTTATGAGCCCATTTCCGATTCCCTTACCCAATCTCATGAGAAGCAAGCCCAGCAGGCCCTACCTTAAAATGTCCCCAGACAGCCAGCCCTCACCAGGCTGCTAGCATTGCTAAATGCTCCGCCACGAAGCAAGCTCTCCCGAATACGACAGATGCGGAAGTGGGGAAGCCGGAAGTGGCTAAAGAAGTCGGAGGAAGAAAGTAGTTGGACAACTGTATACACGAGGGTACATTAGTCTTCTGGGAATTGGCAACATTGACAGAAAGGGGAAAGGGTAGGAATACACTTTTTTAGGTGTAGCTATACTAAAGTAGTTGGCCTAACCTTCGGTTCCCGTAACCAAGTTTTTCTTTCTCATTCCTTATGTACTTTTTCTTACTTCATCCATACTTTTTTACTTTTTCTGAAGTGTGGGGCAAACGGCGCCCTCTACTTCTACTTCTAACTAAAGGCGAAGAGCCGGCATTGCAAGCAAATAGAGAGCCTCCGCCCGTTTGATCGGTTGCGAGCCGGAAAGCGTACCGGCAGTTTGAGTCGCGAAAGGGCCGCTTGCTTAACTTCATTTTTCTATAGAATAATATATATAATTCTATATCTATCTATAAACAAAAAAGATATATATAATCTTTTGATTTTTCCAATTGTTCATTCCTGGGGAGAGGAAGAAGCAGATAGAGCAAAGGCCTCCTCTTTCCGTTCGCTCTTCCCGAAGTGAGCGAATTGCATGTAGAGATCCGTAGGGGCTTATAGTTTAATTGGTTGAAACGTACCGCTCATAACGGTGATATTGTAGGTTCGAGCCCTACTAAGCCTACCACCCCCTGCTCTTCTCTTTCGCAAAAGCAGGAGAAGTACGAATGTCAGAATAGATAGGCTATTGGAGTGTAAGACTGGAGCCTCCTTCTTCTTCTCCCTAAGGGATTTGAAGCCATGCATGATGCAATCTTCTTTTAGTTTTAGTTCATGCCTAGCCTCCCTTGTGCTATTACCCCTAAGCCTCTCCACCTTCTGTCTTCTGTGAACTGATCTTGTAATAGGCCGAAACGCACCTATTCTATTTAAGATCGCGGGGGGATCTAATTTCCTAAGAATGGTCAGGACCAGACGATCTTCTTTGACACCGAGACTCTTCTTTCTGTGTTCACGGAAAGGGAGGCCTAACCCAACCCGCGTTAAGTGGGCTCGACCGTAAGGTGCAAAGCCGCTCGACCTAATGAATAAGCGGGAGAGGGAGAGTGAAAGGAATTGAAAATAGCTCGCTTTAATGAAGAAGGCGGGAGAGGAGAGATAGCCACTCGACGGGAGAGGTATGAATTTCGGAATAGAATGAACTTCTCAGATGCTTGGACTATCTTGTTCTTATCCGGAAGTGGATAAGAATGGGCTTTCCATAGCTGTCAGGTTCGCAGAATGACCGATGGAACCAACCAAATCCACTCTCGTGACATGATCGAAGTTCGATCCACCATTTTGGGGAAAGAGATGAGACGGTCTACCCGTCTTTACACATACGAGGAATCACTCACTGACGGACAAGAGGTCGACAACGTGAGCTTTACTGCCTGGCTTTCGGCCTTCTTGATCCAACTGCATCACTCTTTGAGACTACTGCTTGTGCTTGGCTCAGGATATCCTCCTTTCTGAAATCCTACTCAAGCCTTATTTTGAATCCTTTTTCAAAGCCTTCATGCCCAAATGAGGGATCCATTCTCAGGGGAATCGTAGGCTCAAAATGGATTCGTCAACAGAGGATGACTTTCAAGGAAAAAGTCATGACACCGCATTCTCCCACTTTTGAATCTGTCTCATAGATGAGTAAGGCGGCTGGCTGGCTAAAGCACCCAAACAAATAGTTAGTAAGAAAGCGTCACCAGGATAAAGATCAAAAGGATTCACAAATTCTCGAGCAAGACAGGAACTTGGGTCCACTTCTTTTTAACCATTCATACGTTTACGTTTAGCTCAGCTTGGCCCTGCCTCTTTCGAGCTTTCTACTCCCAGGCTTCCGTCTAAGAACAGGGGTGGGGTCGATTTCATCGAAATGAACTTCAGAGGCAAACCATTTCTTTCCGACCAAGCGCCTTCTTCTTCGATGAAGAAAGATATATAGGCAAGTTGCCCTTTCAATGGAACTGGTGGTAAGCGCCTATGGATATGACGGGGACAGATTCTAGAAAATCTTAGGTTCTCCGTGCTCTCACCTAAGATTTTTTTTCCATGCTGGGACCACTGCTGCTAAATCTCGATCTGGAACCTCTCGAACAGCGGCTGGATATGGAACTGAATCCACACACACCTGGAGGATTTGTCTTTTCCTCTGCAACTGATGAAACTACCCGGTCAACCTCGCTACTTATGGCTTTCAATCTCGATCCTGAAGGTGAAGTGATGCGGTTATGCATCTGGCCCTGCTACCGATGGATCAACATATGCTGCCTATAATGCCACTAGCGCTGCTGGTGGATATGCAGGTGGCTGGCTCTTCCTTCACCGGGTACTGGATATGCTAAAGGTATGGATCAATATATGACACACCTGGCTTAGATGCAGCTGGGTCTCGATATCCCACTGGATAGGCAACTAGGTATGTTACTGGGTATTACGTACGCTGTTGGTTGAAATGAATCAATTGGTTATGTCGGTCCTATATCTCTAGGCGTAGATCTTTCATAACCTGGGTGCCCAACCGACCAGATCACATTAATCAACCGAATCAACTGCTTCTTATAGTGATGCTATAACCGGCTCTGTAGGATCTACTACTGCGGGTGGTGGTGGTTCCCGATAATGAGATTTTATCGACTAGCTCAACTCAACTGCTTATTCAACAGAATCTACTACTTAGTGAAATTCCGTTCCGTCAGGCTCTGACCTCGAAAAAGGATCTGGTTATGCTTCTAGCGGTGCTTAATAGCTCGGTGCTGCTGCAGGCTCTGGTTCCTAACCACCTAGTTGCCCGAAGCTGGCCTTGCCTCTGCCCGGTACCCACAAAGCCTATGCTTCTGCTACTAGTGCCACCGGTTATTACGCCGGGTAAACGGAGCCATAGTAAGAATCACTTGTATAATCTGCGGAATCTTTTTATGTTCCAACTAGCTATACCCTTGCTTATGCACCTGCTACCCCTGCTCTCGCCTATGCGTTTAGGTAGCTCCGGGTAAACTTCTGCTACTCATGTTCGACTACTTATGCCACTATTTAATGCTGCTACTAGAACCGCGCTACTACTGGTGATATTGTCGCCCGCCCCCATCGCAGGTGTTGGTGCTGGGTCCTGATCACGAACACGAAGTTTCCATCTGGATGTAAAGCTTGAACCCCGGCACATCGATTTCTCAATCCAAAAGCCCCCCACTTGGCTTAACGGATAAAGATCTTTTTTATAACCCTGACGGAACGGAATATAAAAAGTGACTAAAGTCCCATGTTCGAATCTCCGAAATTGATGCATACCCAGTTCCCTCAATTTCCCCCGCTAACCGGTACTACATTCGATTCGCCAACCAATCCGGGGGGTGATGAATTCAACTTCTATCAGTTTCTTCATCTATTCCTGTCTCTAACGGTCCAGATATTTCATAACCTGTCCCTGCAGTGATATGGCAGGATGTGAAAGTCGTTTTTCCTGCTTTACCAGTTTGGCCCCTCCCTCATGAGATAGCAGATCATCTTTTTTATATTCAAAAGGTACTTCATTGTAGGAAGATCCTCCTTTCATTTCCATGTGGGAGGAGGCCGCTGTGCTGGCTGATTGGTCCTCATGTCGATTGGAAGAATGTGCAGGACGGTCTGCTGAAATGTAGGGCTCGGGTGGACATATACTGACTTGGCGATACGGGAAGTGATGGTGTTAGTGGGGGCTCCGGAGAACGGGGTGGGGAGACCCATGTCAGAGTCGTCTTCGGGGGCGAGAAGCATATCTATCCAATTAGAGTGCACATCTAACGGTTCGCTCGACTCACTTAGGTTGTCTTTTTGTCAAACATCAGGTGGCGCATATCCCAAACCGAGCCGGCTAGTCTTAACCGGTACTACAACAGGCTGGGGAAGACCTTGCTCTGATCTACCCAACCCACGGCCGTGTTTTTATCGCTACGGGATAGCTAGATTCTCCATGTGTTGAGGGAAAGGCATCTTCACGAACGGGGGGTTCGGGATGGGGATAAAGCCGGCTTACTCATGAAATTAGCTTGATTTATAACTCTCACATCGAAGAGCAGTTACCTTTAAAAACAAGGAAATATATATCTATGAAAGCCTTATAATATTAAAGCCCTATTCAAATTCACGCCTAGGGAAAAACTATTACCGCCTATAGATCGTACTGCTCTTATCACTATAAAAAAAGAGTACCTTATTGGCTCGTTTTGACTGCTCGTATATAAGGGAAGAATATGCATACCGCCTACCCTTGACTTATATGGATAGCTTTAAAGTTGCCTTGCTAGCTCACTGAATTTGATTGCAAACTCACTTTCCCTAGAACTGGCTATACCTAGTTTGCTTTCAAGACTGCTGCTTTTGGCCCGATAACAAGATAAAAAATGACAACGAACTGGCATGCTCACAGGATGGGAGAAGAAATGGAACTGCAATTGGCTGAACGAAAACTCCAACTTCAACCGCCGGGAAAAGAGAAACAATGCCAATCTTTATATATATATCTCCAGGGAAAGAAAGAACATCCACGGGCTATGAATGTGCTGCTTACCTTAGGACTGCCTATCCTTCCTCACTTAAAAAAGATAACTAGATTGACTCAGATAAATGAACTGTCTTGCTGGAAAAGAAAGAGTGCTAGCTTTCTTGTTTTTAAGATTCTTTCGTTCATTTTAAAAGACTCAAGAAAAAGGGTGAGGTTCAAGATGAGGATGATAGCATAGAACTAGAACGAATGGAAAGCTGTAGGAGAGCATTTACATCCTAAAGGGCGGAAAGAGAGAGGGCAGTCACTTAACTCACTCAAGGAGCGATAGCCACTCGACTGAAAGGAGAGGAGCGAAGCAAGCCTCAACCACAAAAGCAGCCCCTCGATCGGACCTTACTCACTCAACAAGCGGAATAAGTCCAATAAAAGAATAAGCGAAAACGGCATTCCTAGATGCGGGAGATAAGGTAGACTGTCCTTGCTTCGGAAGCAGCTACAACAAATACTGCTTATGGACCTTAGATCACTAAAAGATAAGGGACAATCAATCGGCTGATTAAAGAGAAGAGCTCCACAAGCAAATCACATATTGGAGTTGGAGAATTAGATTAAGAGCTGGCTCAAAGGCTGATGCGATTATCCTAAAATCAAAGGGGGAAGGAGCGGTCGGGGTGGGGATGAGGCAGAAAGACTTGCCGCACGTGATAATGCCACATTAGATAGAACAGTTCCCTATCAATGCAAGCCTTCGATGCGATGAAGAAGGTAAGTAAATGCTACTTAAGAAGCACAAGCACCCTTTTTTATTCACTAAGGATGAGATGGTGCAGGAGCGGGTCGATGATGACACTGGGGAAGCCCAGTCAACCGATAGGGGGAAAAAAAATTCCATTCACTTGTTTAACTGCTAAGAAGAATTTTCTCTTTCGACTGGGAACTGCTTACCTTTGGTGCTTTATATTTTTTTATATAAGGTAGTAGTTGATCCCGTAGAGGCAAGGGCGAATCGAGTTAGCATCCCGCCATTCATGCCATGCCTTGTCAGCTAGGCTAGTTAGCTAATTCCTTCCAAGAAAATAGATTCTGCGATGATGCGCGTAATCGATCTCTTATTAGGTTATTAAAAAGTCATTTCTAGAGGAATGGGTCATGGAAGACTAAGAGAAGAGAACCTGAAATGAAAGGTCAGATAGTGAAAGATGAACAAGAAGCCACAACTCGAAGGCTAATTCATGCTTTGCCAATGAGTGATGTTATTTTACTTAATATCCCAAGTTAGGAATAAGATCACAGCTTATCCCGCCACAAAGCGATTCAAATCTCTTTTCCATAGGCGCTAACTCTTACTTAAACAGCTTCGCTTCCTTCCCCAGATGCATGAGATGAAGGAAAGCGAGGGCGAAAGGCTTTAAGTCATAGCTGTCTTTTTGTTGTTTGTAGAATACTCATCTTTTGCTTGTTTTTGTTTCTCTGTGCGAGAGGGGGGTTCGGGGATAAAAGACAGATAGTTCGGACAAGAAGGTTTTGAATTTCCTGAGGAAGAAGGGGAAGACAAGAATGGTTGTTCATTGTTCGACCGTCCAATCCGATACTCGTATTTACTGGCCAGTTCGAGCATTTCCTCTGACCGGACTGCATTGAATCTACTCGACGGTTCCGGAACGAGCAGTAAAGGCAGAATCCCGCGGAAGAGGAAAACTCTCCATGGTGTGACCTCTCTGCGGCCGGCACTCGACTCTGGCTCCCACCGAGGGAGCTGCTGTCGGATATCCAGATCGTACGCTAAGGTTTGATCCATTCCGTGGTAGAAAGGTAAAGAGATAGGAGAGTGAGGCTAGCTTTGGGCATCCCCTAAGCCCTGATGTGCCTACAACGACACTTTTAGACCTTTGTTGATGTACATGAATTGTTTTTCCAGCTGGTGGAGCTAAGACAAGAGGCCTTTAGAAAGCAGAGCTATTACCGCCGCCCACCCGAAAGAGACGAGGAAGACTAACCGCCATCCTGCTCGAACCTTTGCTGCCTGAGTTACATAGCTGACTGCGAGAAGGAAGGTTCAAGCTATGGCTGTCCGTCCCATGGGATGCTCATTCGAAACCTTTGTCCGGTCAATGCGAGAAAGAGAGAAAGAAGCGATGTAGAGACATAAGAATGGAAGGTTTGCTTGTCAGCTGTCGGTCCAATGATGCTCTTCTAGCTATGACCTACACGGCAATGGAAAGATCAAAGGCGAGGTGGGAAATGCCCCGCACAAACTATCTGATCAAGTTTTCTTTTTCCTATCACAGGCAGTTGGCAAAGCCGTGTTTGATCGTCGCGTACATGCTCCGTTACAGCTTCGTTCATGCGCCAATCAATTGATTGTGAAGCAGAGAAGGAAGAGTTTTGATCAACGTGTGGGTAGTCCCTGTTAGGGTTTCCATTTCATGTGCGCTAAAAAGGAAGGAAGACTGGTGCTACTATAGTAATGCCAAGCATACGAAAAAATGACTCTCCCCTAAATTAAATAAAGTAAAAAAAAAAAATTTGTAAACGCCCACATTTTTTACTATAAAGAAAGACCTCTCTCTCTCTTTATCAATTTTATGCCAAAATCCCCTTTTCCTTAAGTTTTAGCTATCGATGCTATGATCACCTCGTTGAAATAAAGGTCTTTATTGAGGTTATCAAAAATCCTCCTTCTCGGGGCGCTCGGAATCTTTCTGTCTTGTTTGCCATCCCTACCAAAGAGGAGTTACCCCCGAGGTCTGGTGTTTAGTAGTTCGTTAATCACTATGGAAAGGTTGGGGGCTAGGTCAGTCAACTACCTACACCCGAAGGAAGATTACTGAACACAAACCCAATCAGAGGGTGATGTGTTATCCTCCATCGATGATACGATCAAGCGAGACTTAATTTATAAAAAATGAGGCCTGCCCAAGAGGTTAGATAGAAAGAGGGATCATCCGACCCTGGGTCTATTGAATTTTTCAGAGAAATGCTCTTTTTTCGGCCCAACAGTTTTGCCTCTTTCTTATGTAAGATGATAGTGGCTAGCTTCTTTGCTTCTTCGGGTGCGGATGCTATTGCTCTCTTCTTTCCTTGCGTGCCTCTTTCTTCGCGCTGCTCCTTCCATAGCCTATCGCAGCTACCCTATGAGAAATCCTTTGCATTTTGTATAGGAACCCCTTTCTCAAAAAGAAAAAAAACCTTCCTTCCAAACCGAGCTCGGGCCCACCCCACCGGCACCCTTGAAAAAAAAAAGTCTTTCTCTCTCCCGGTCCGGTTCGTTGGAACCACTTCGTTCGGCGGATCACAGAACTATGTAGAATTGGACTATCACGCCCTCTATTCTAGCTTATTTTTTTGAAATACTAAAAAAAAAGTAGAAAACTTCAGAGTCTGGTTATAAACCAACTCCCTTCCTTTTAGAAAGGGTAAAAATTTTCTTTCTCCACCCGTTCGAGGAAGCAAAAACAAAAGCCCACTTTGGAGCGGATTCCCCTCTTGAAGTTGTAGCTACTCGGTCAGCGAATTGTAACTGGAGCTTATGGAACTGCTTATTCACAAAGCCTTATTTTAGGCAGGCAGCTTGCTTCTATGGCTCATGTATGAACAAAACATGCTAAAAACCTGGATGATCCCTGGGGGTATCAAACTCGTGATAGAAGGACAACTTCCCTTTCGCTGAACGGAATCAATATAATTTCTTGGTGACCGGACACCACTGCTTAAGAGGGATTGCCAATAGAGGTATAAACTCCCAGGGTAAGACTTCTCACTAGGTAAGTTCCCCCTTATCTTTTTCAATGCTTTGGGGATCGGGCACAACAAGAAGGAGCTCAGCTTTTTTCCCTAGCGCATACTAAAGCAGAGTAGACTGATCGGGCGACATGCGCATTTCCAATAGAATGGATTTCACATCGATAGAAATCAAGTCCTTGTCTTTCTCTGTATCAGGTACGCATCGCAAGAGCATATGAAACAAAAAAAAAAGTCAAACTTCTTTTTCCGCCCTCAGTCTGACTAACCTTTCTCTGTTCTGCATGAGAAAAGGTTATCAAAAGGTACTTTCGAAGGATATCGGGACTCAATTCAATTTAGTACCACCCTTCCCGCCAGTCTGCCCTTCCCCGAGTCTTTCTCTTTCTTTTGGAGTGAAAACAGTAATGGAAATGAGTCATTTCACGGATAATGCTTACCGAGGAAAAAGATACTTTAGCATTACTACTACCAGAAAAGAAGAGTTCAGCCTTACCCAGTTCTTTCTATTTCTCCCTTATTCGGATAGAATCGGAGCTATTTAACAGAGGAACGTAAGCCAACTCCCAACTCTCATTAGCGAAGCGTTAGTAGCAATCTTTCTATCAATTACTTTCCTTGCCATCTTGATTGCCGCTCCGCACCTTACCTTTCTTTCCGGAAAAGAATTTAACCCTCACTCATCCCTTCTCCCCTTCCTCCAACTGCGCTTAGACCGAAAGTGACAAGAGCTTCTTCTTTTTTCACAGCTTCTTCAACTTGAACGGATTCGATTCCGAACCTTTCTAGTATGTTCTTCCTTCCCTTTCTCTTACTTCTTTCCCAGAGCTACTGGCTCACTTCACTCTCTTTAAATAAGAAAGACCGGGAGTCACTGGCTTCCTTTCCTCCTAACCAACTCGCTACAGGGTCTATGTAATTGAGCTGGTTCTGTATAAGCAGGGGTGGGGATGACGCTCGTATCCCGTAACTTGTCAGTAGAGTCATTCATCCCTATCTTGGT